TCGGTTACTACTCCTGAATCGTACAAAAGAAAAAGAGATAAAAAAACAGGGGATATTGTGTGATTAGTTTAGTTGGTATCCAAAGCTACAATATAAAATTCAAGTAAATAAGTAAAAAAAAAAAAAGGGGGGGGTCTTGAATCAAAATAATTTAAAGTTCTTATTTCTGTCAGAGGGCAATATGAATGTTTTATCATGTTCCATCAACACACTAATAAAAGAAGGGTTATATGAGATATCTGGTGTAGAAGTAGGCCAACATTTCTATTGGCAAATAGGGGGGTTCCAAGTCCATGCGCAAGTCCTTATTACTTCTTGGGTTGTAATTGCTATCTTATTAGGTTCTGCAGCTCTGGCGGTTCGCAATCCACAAACCATTCCAACTGACGGCCAAAATTTCTTTGAATTTGTCCTTGAATTCATTCGAGACGTGAGTCAAACCCAGATTGGAGAAGAGTACGGTCCATGGGTTCCCTTTATTGGAACCCTGTTTTTATTTATTTTTGTTTCTAACTGGTCAGGAGCCCTTTTACCGTGGAAAATTATCCAGTTACCTCAAGGGGAGTTAGCAGCACCAACGAATGATATAAATACGACGGTTGCTTTAGCTTTACTCACATCAGTAGCATATTTTTATGCGGGTCTTAGCAAAAAAGGATTAGGGTATTTCAGTAAATACATTCAACCAACTCCAATTCTTTTACCCATTAACATCTTAGAAGATTTTACAAAACCCCTATCACTTAGTTTTCGACTTTTCGGAAATATATTAGCCGATGAATTAGTAGTTGTTGTTCTTGTTTCTTTAGTACCTTTAGTGGTTCCTATACCTGTCATGTTCCTTGGATTATTTACAAGCGGGATTCAAGCTCTCATTTTTGCCACTTTAGCTGCGGCTTATATAGGTGAATCTATGGAGGGTCATCATTAACTATTTTTTTTAATATTCGTTTTTAGGTTAGCCCAATTATGGAATAATTGGTTTACGTTCTGTAAGAAACACTTGTATATGTGATATTTGATATTGACTAGGTATATATGAGTTAAAGATCTATATAATCTGCCCCACTACTTTTGTGAATTTCGATTTAGATAAGGATTCGATTAGAAGTTCTTCCGTTTTATCTGTGAATTGGCTGAAAAAAAAGATCAAAAAAAGAACGAAGAATTCAAAGAGTGGTTCACAAAAAAGAAATGGCATAAAAAAGTCGTATATATATATATATTATGAATTTTTCAAAATCCCGTGGATAGGAACTCATATCAAAGTCATTCTTATGATTCAATAATAATAATTATATTATTTCAATTAAAGTTTTTTGTTGTTTTGGCTGGATGAATCTTAGCGATGACTTAATTATAATTAAGTCCTAAGTCATTGGATGATTGTATCATTAACTATTTCTTTATTTTGGTGTGAGGAACTTATCATGAATCCACTGGTTTCCGCTGCTTCGGTTATTGCTGCTGGGTTGGCTGTTGGGCTTGCTTCTATTGGACCTGGAGTTGGTCAAGGTACAGCTGCGGGTCAAGCTGTCGAAGGTATCGCGAGACAACCTGAGGCAGAAGGGAAAATAAGAGGTACTTTATTGCTTAGTTTGGCTTTTATGGAAGCTTTAACAATTTATGGCCTGGTTGTAGCATTAGCGCTTTTATTTGCGAACCCTTTTGTTTAATCCTAGAAATCAGAAAATTCTGAATTTTTTTTTTCGTAGTTTTTTTAATTCTATCAAGATTTAACTCCTACAATTATTCATTGAGACAACAACCCTTGGGAAGGACTAATTTGAGGATGGGGAATTAGCACATCGATTCGCTTTCTTCCTTCCCCTTATTCTTTTAGTTTAATGTAAACTTTTTTTAAGGAGTGTTGCGAAAAAAGGAGGTTTAGGTTTTTTTAAATTGACATAAAACTTGGTCTCAAATTCTAGCTTAATTCTAATTAAGTCTCATTATTATTATTGAAAATTAAAAATTTTGGAAAATACATTTGTAAATAGAATAGGTTTTTGATTCTGTTTACAAATATCCAAATAGGTAAATTAAATTATAAATTATTAAATGAAATTTTCTTTTTATTGAAAATAATAAAGAATAAAAAAAAAAAAAAAAGGACAAAGTTCGTTTTTTATAGTTTAGCTAGAAGAGGAGATTACTTTATGCAAAATTTAACCGATTCTTTCGTTTACTTGGGTCACTGGCCATCCGCCGGGAGTTTCGGGTTTAATACCGATATTTTAGCAACAAATCCAATAAATCTAAGTGTAGTCTTCGGTGTATTGATCTTTTTTGGAAAGGGAGTGTGTGTGAGTTGTTCATTTCAAGAATAGGCTGGATTCACCCAGTGGCACTATAACTAGGAAAGAGTGCCTAATCCCGCGAATTACTTCTGAATAAAAAATTCAATAAAAAAAATCATATTTTAGAACCATAGCATTTCGTTATTCTTTGGTAAGTCTACTTTACTTTGATTCTCTATACAACCAAAAATTTGGGACCA